CAAAACAAAAACAATATAAACAAAAAGGTTTACAGAATTTGTTGATCATACATAATTGTATCGATCAACAATAATTTGTTGCTTTTTACCAACTTGATGTTAAGGAATTTCTGGACCTAGAAATTCATTTCATACAATTGAACCTTTTCAAACTGTTTCTTTTTAAGAACCAAAAAAACTTGTGCCAAGATAACAGATGCCAAGAAGAACAAAAGGCCTTGGACACGTAATGGATCTTGAAGCACTATTTCTGCATCTCCCTGACCAAACCCTCCTACATTGGGATTGCTTGTTAATGGTTGATCAAGCTTGATGGATTCACCCTCTGAAACAAGAAGTTCTGGTCCTGGAGGTATAATATCAACCACTTGATGTCCATCCGATGCATCAACTATGGTTATTTCATATCCTCCTTTTTCTTTACGTACTATTCTGCTTACTATACCTGCTGATGTCGCATTATAGACTGTATTGTTACTCTTGCTCCCATCAGGATAAATCTGACCCCTTCCTCTGTTCCCACCTACATATATGGGATATTTTAAGAAGTGAACGTCTTTCTTCGTAGCAGGGTCGGGGGAAAGAATGGGAAAGGTGATTTCACTATATTTCTGACCGGGAACAGGACCTATCACAAGAATATTTCTTTTATTGGGACGATAACTCTGAAAAGACAGATTTCCCATCTTTTCTCTCACCTCGGGAGAAATACGATCGGGAGGGGCTAATTCGAATCCCTCGGGTAAAATAAGAACAGCCCCTACATTCAACGCCCCCTTTTTACCATTAGCAAGAACTTGTTTCAGTTGTATATCATAAGGGATTCGAACAACTGCTTCAAATACAGTATCAGGAAGCACGGCTTGCGGAACTTCAATATCCACGGGCTTATTAGCTAAATGGCAATTGGCACATACAATTCGTCCAGTTGCTTCTCGTGGGTTTTCATAACCCTGCTGCGCAAAAATGGGATATGCATTTGAAATAGATGCCCGAGTTATTACATATATCATGATCGATACAGAAATCGATTGAGTCATCTGTTCCTTTACCCAAGAAAAAGTATTTCTATTTTGCATGTCCAATCATTGATCCCGGAATTTCTACAATAAATTAGATAGGTAGCTAGTATAGTTCCCTATACACGAGTCTGTCATTGTACTGGGATAATTGTACTGGAATATAAGACGAATACCTTGAAAAGCTAGAAGTATAAAGAATTAAGTAAGATTGAAAATGCTTTCTTTATATACGAAGAAAGATTCAGATTTGATTCATATCAGGAAATCAAATGAGTTCTTCATTCATTCATTGAATGATAAATGACTACAAGTGAAGGAGATACACGATTTAAATAATAGAAGATCCAATATTTCACAATTGTATCTAGAATAACTGGAAAAGTGGAAACAAGACTAGATATAATTTGATCGTTATGAACCAATCCAAAATCGTTGTAGACCGAACCAATCATTAGTTCCCAACCATGGGTTGAATGAAATCCGATCCATAAATCAGTAACTAAAAGAATAAAAAAAGCTTTTATTGTGTCACTTAAGTTATAGAGGAATTCCTGAATCCAAGAATTAAGAATGACAAGTTCTTCATTACCCAGAATAAAATAACCACTTAGAATAGCGAAACAAATTATATTTGTCGAGAAATCCAAAATGATATGGAGATGATATTCATTGTGTGTTTTGACCAATTGTATCGTTTCCTTGTGTATTCCTATACGAAGTTTTTGTATATGCGTTTCCGGGTAATCCTTTATCATTTCATCCAAGAGGAATAGTTCTTCCAATTCTATGAATCTTTCTAGAACGTTTTTCTCTTGAATATCATTCAAAAAAGTTTCGGATTTCCCGGTATTCCACCAATTAGTAACCCAAGGTTCCAGACATTTATTAAATGAGAGAGAGACCCACCAGGGCAAAAATATTATGGATGAAATATATGGGAGGGGAACCCAGGCTTTCTTTTTTTTTTTCATTTTTCTCTTATCCTAAAAGAAAAGGACCCTTATTCTATTTCTATATTCCTTCTAGATCCGAGATATAAATTTTTACACAAAAATAGGAATAGATCCATAGGTTCAATACCTTTTTTTTTATAGAACTCGTACTTCAGAGAAATATCAGATAGAGTCGACGGTTGTATTAAAAAGGAAATTAGCAAGTTCTTTTTCAATTTTTTCTTCAGTTCATTTCAAAATACTTCAATTGGTACGCGCAAGAAATAGGCCAATTCGGCAGCTTTTTGTTCAATTTCTCGTGGAGTAAAATACTCATCAGTACGAGTCAAGGGAATGGCTCCTTGGCCTCTGATTTCTATATAAAGGACACGACGAGGATAAAGACCCTCTTTAACCTCCATTCTGATTGATTGGATATCTCTCATAAGTAAGCGAAGGAAGATGCGACGATTTATTCCAGGAAATCCCCAACGAAAAATACACACTATTCCTTCGTTTCTATCGAATCGGTCATAACCACTACCTACATTCCATGAAATTGTGCACCACAAATAGGAGCTAATGAATAGACCTGCGATCCCGTAGAAAGACATCACGATCCCTTGTGGAAAAAAAAGAATTTGCTGAGATGGAAATACGGATATCACATTCCTACCCAGATAACTGGAAGTTCCAACCACTAAGAATCCTAGTGAACCTAAAAAAAGGATACAGGCCCAGAAAAAATTACTTGTTTTTCGAGACCCCGTTATAAGTTCTATCCATATATGTTCTGATCGCCAATTCATACTCTACTAGATCCAGTTGCATTCGATTGGAATTGAGAGAATAACCCAAATTCATTTTACTTTCTTGATCCCGAAGAAACTTTCATTAACTAGCACTATTCTGATGTAAACCGTTAGAAGTAATTTGTTAGATACATTGACTTTCCATTTAAATAAAATATTCGCCGATCCATTTTTAACCAGCTATACCTGCATATACATGCATTTATGCGGATACACGATATCCGCATAAATGCATAACAGTTCTTTCATTTGTGTTCGGAAAGAGTCACATATCGTACCATATTACATTACACTAAATAAATATCTGTATTATGATCCAGTTTTGAAATAAATTGATGAGATTTGGTCCCATCGGATCTAGACAATCTTATTTTTTTGGACATGAAGAGATAAAGAAGCCATTGCAATTGCCGGAAATACTAGGCCCACTAAAGGCACAAAAACAGAGGGTAAGTTGAGATCTGTCATAGAATGGGTGCCTCGATTTAATATTTCTATCTATTAGAAAGAGAAAGATATCTTATGATAAGTATATCTATTCTAAGTATATATCATAAACTTTATTTTATTTATAATAAAATAATAAATTTATATATATATATATTATATATAAATATATTTATTATAATATTAATATTTAGAAATTAATATAATATTTACTAATTAATATAATATTTACTAAGTACTTAATAAGTAATTAAGTTAATAAGAATAAGAAGAAGTAGTTAATAAGTGCAAGGAATGTAGAACTAAATAAATTAAGTGTACCCATTCATCTTTCTACACGAATATGTATGATAATTCACTTTATTAATAGATTTTATTATTCTTCTCTTCTCCCATCCTTATCTTCTTTCTAATCTAATAAGGAGTTTATTATGAAAATAAAAGATTTTATTAGGAGTTTGCGACTCTAACTAATCCGATCCATCCAACAAACGGGGATTCATAGTAAAAAATGAGGGTTATCGATAGATATAGAAATAACTTCTATTCTCTATTTTATATTTTTTCTCTCTATTTTATATTTATTTCTTTTTTTTTTTTATTTCGATATTTTTTTTATTGTATATATTAATACGTAAGAAGGCCAGATAAATTTGATTTTTATTTTCCCTAATTCTAATTCCTCGGAGGGAGAAATTAATTCACTTTTTTATCCTGTTGATAGAGGGTTCGTGATTACTAATCATGAATAGAGGTAGGATAAAAAAATAGATCTGGGGAAAAAAAGAAAAAGTAATTACCCGAAACTTCTAACTCTTATTACAAGTAGAACTTATGTCATCAAAGAAAACACCATTCTTTTGAGTTTTTTTTTGATTACGATGAACTAAATACTTGTTCGATACAAATAACTGAACATTATGGCAAGACAAATTTTGATTCAAGGGAAAGAAACCGTGGAGCTGAAATAACTCACTCAGAACACCTTTTAAAGGATTACGTGGTACAATTGGGTCAAATAAGCCTTTATGGAATAAATACTCAGCCGCTTGTGAACCATCGGGTACTGTCTTTTTCAATGTTTGTTCAATTACTCTTTTACCCGCAAATGCAATGTAGGCATTAGGTTCAGCAACAATGACATCTCCCAACATACCAAAACTGGCTGTTACTCCACCGGTTGTAGGAGATGTAAGGATTGATACATAGAAGAATTTTTTATTTGATTGATAATTATATGAAGCGGAAGATATTTTAGCCATTTGCATCAAACTCAAACTTCCCTCTTGCATGCGCGCTCCTCCAGAAGCACACACAATAATGACAGGTAGAGATTGATTAGTAGCATACTCGATCAAACGAGTGATTTTCTCACCTACTACGGATCCCATACTACCTCCCATGAACTGAAAATCCATAACCCCAATTGCTATGGGAATACGATTTAGTTGACCTATGCCTGTTTGAACAGCTTCAGTTAAACCTGTCTTTCTTTGATAAGAATCGATACTATCTCTATAGGGTTCCCCCTCTGAATGAAATTCAATGGGGTCCATAGAGACCATATCTTCATCCATAGGATCCCAAGTCCCCGGATCAATCGAGAGTTCGATTCTATCTGAACTGCTCATTTTCAAATGATATCCACACTGTTCACAAATATGAATTTTTGACCTAATAAATTTTTTATAATTTAATCCATAACAATTTTCGCATTGAACCCATAAATGCCTGTATTTTTGATTTCTATCGAAATCATTAGATTTTCCTCTTATATTGAAATCACT